AATAAAACGAATCGAATCTTTCGACAATTTGGAATAAACTCTTTCTTTATTAAATTCAAATTAGAAGACAAGAACAATAGAATAATAAGAAAAGTAAGAATAAAGTAAGATAATAAAGAAAGTGGATTATCTTATCATACACCTATTTTATTTGATTTAGAAAGATGGGCAAGTCCTTTTATTTAATTCTACATTCCTTGCACTTATTAGATATATAGACTCGCTTAGATATACTTAGTATTTCGATATACTTAGTATAATATACGAAGTATAATATAATCATTATAAGATATATTTCTAACTAACAATATAACAATAACAGGTACAAATATTAAATTGAGGTACCCATTTTATGACAACTTTCAGCAGCTTTCCCTCTATTTTTGTGCCTTTAGTAGGCCTAGTATTTCCGGCAATTGCAATGGCTTCTTTATCTTTGTATGTTCAAAAAACTAAGATTTTTTAGATTCGATAGGGGCCAAAACCAAATCTTATCTATTTTTTTCAAGACTTAGATGCCACGGATACCTATTTAGTAGAATATTGTATAACATCCGGCTTCCCAGAACCGAACATAAATGAAAAAGCTCCTCTTATGCATACGTAAACATGATATAGGGTTAAATGAATTATAGCAAGTGGATCGCGGATGTATGAAATTAAAGTCTATATATCTAGTAGATCTGTATAGGGGATCATATAAAGGTAATGATTTTAGATCTAAGCAATTTGATAAATTCCTTCTAAAAGTTCATATCAAAATAGTACTAGTTGATGAGAGTTACTTCGGAAACAAAAAAAGTAAAGTCGAATTTTTTTGGTTATTCTCTCAATTCCAATAAAATGCAACTGGATCTAGTATGTATGAGTTGGCGATCAGAATCTATATGGATAGAATTTATAGTGGGGTCTCGAAAAATAAGCAATTTCTGCTGGGCCTTTATCCTTTTTTTTGGTTCATTAGGGTTTTTATTAGTTGGAACTTCTAGTTATCTTGGTAGGAATTTGATATCTTTATTTCCGTCTCAGCAAATAGTTTTTTTTCCACAAGGAATCGTGATGTCTTTCTATGGGATCGCAGGCCTCTTTATTAGTTCCTATTTGTGGTGCACGATTTTTTGGAATGTAGGCAGTGGTTATGATCGATTCGATAGAAAAGAGGGGATAGTATGTATTTTTCGTTGGGGTTTTCCTGGAAAAAATCGTCGCATCTTTCTACGATTCCTTATGAAAGATATTCAGTCCATCAGAATAGAAGTTAAAGAGGGTATTTATGCTCGCCGTGTCCTTTATATGGAAATCAGAGGCCAGGGGGCCGTTCCCTTGACTCGTACTGATGAGAATTTGACTCCGCGAGAAATTGAGCAAAAAGCTGCTGAATTGGCCTATTTTTTGCGTGTACCGATTGAAGTCTTTTGAAATGAATTGCGGAATAAATGCTTTCTCGCCGGGAGAAAAAAACTCAATTCAAGAATCCTCTTTTTTCTATAGCAGAACTAAACTGAAGTTTCTTCAGAATGCCGATTCGAATCAAAGCAGACATATACGGAAGAGTCATAACATAAAAAAACAGTTTTTTTTGTCCACAAAAATGGTTTTTTATGCGTCTGTAAATGTAAAACCACTCAACTTAATTGAGTAACAAAACAAGCAAGAAATCGAAATAATGGATTCATCTCATTCATATATTAAAGTATTTCAAAATAAAGACTTTCGCTTTTTATTTTCAATATTTGTAGTTGATACGTTAGATACAGATAGATCATATCTTGTAAATTTTCTATACTTTTGTCAATCGGCCCTTCCCCTTTTATTTTATCCTTTCTTTTGTGCTCCTTAAGAACTAAACAAGTGGATTTCTTTCTTATAACATAATGATAAACGTAATGGTAACTTTTCTGTCTTTTTTTGTCACTCATTTTTGATCAGCATAATATTTTTCATCATTTTTTTTCAATTATTCTTGGACTCTAGTCTATATATAGTTTAGATAACCCACGCAAATTTTGACATATTTGAGTGCGATCTTGATATAGATAGGGCGCTCCTTCGTCTCAAAATCTGAATAGAACAGCCTTTATTGTTTGAAGCGCTTCTTTCGGACAGTTATCAAAACAAAACAAAAGAAAAGAGGGCAATTGCTTCGAATTTGATCAATTGAGATATCTGTAAACAATAACAATATCAATATAACAATAATATATATATTTCATTGGAACATTCGAATTCAAAGTGGATTCTTATTTTCTATTTCTGTATTCTTTTTAGATTCAAGGACTAAGCACTGAATAAAAAAAACAGAGAATAGATTCGTGAGCCCCTACCTTAATAATATAACTATAATGAAAGGCATGCTTGATAGAAAGATTAGATCACATAAAGTCAACGAATGAGGTGGGTTCATTAACAATTCACAGATGAAAAAATGGCAAAAAAGAAAGCATTCACTCCCCTTCTATATCTTGGATCTATAGTATTTTTGCCCTGGTGGATCTCTCTCTCATTTAATAAAAGTCTGAAATCTTGGATTACTAATTGGTGGAATACTAGGCAATCCGAAACCTTTTTGAATGATATTCAAGAAAAGAGTATTCTAGAACAATTCATAGAAGTAGAGGAACTCTTCCTGTTGGATGAAATGATAAAAGAATACCCGGAAACACATCTACAAAAACTTCGTATAGGAGGAATCCACAAAGAAACGATCCAATTGATCAAGATGCACAATGAGGAGCGTATCCATACGATTTTGCACTTCTCGACAAATCTAATATGTTTCGTTATTCTAAGTGGTTATTCTATTTTGGGGAATGAAGAACTTCTTATTCTTAACTCTTGGGTTCAAGAATTCCTATATAATTTAAGCGACACAATAAAAGCTTTTTCTATTCTTTTATTAACAGATTTATGTATCGGATTCCATTCGCCCCATGGTTGGGAACTAATGATTGGCTATATTTACAAAGATTTTGGATTTGCTCATAATGATCAAATTATATCTGGTCTTGTTTCTACCTTTCCAGTCATTCTAGATACAATTTTTAAATATTGGATCTTTCGTTATTTAAATCGTGTATCTCCGTCACTTGTAGTTATTTATCATTCAATGAATGACTGAAAAATGATTCACAGATTCAATTATAATCTTTCTTACTTTCTATATAAGCTATATAAGCAAAGCATGCAAAGTCGTACTTACTTTATATACCCTCAGGAGGGTATAATTTCTCCTATATTTCGGTAATTTTTTTCCGTTTTCAGTAAAAGTAAATAGCAGAATCGTGGATAGGGAACTGTACTAGCGACCTACCTAATTTTATTGTAGAAATTTTCGGGATCAATGATTGGACCATGCAAACTAGAAATACTTTTTCTTGGATAAAGGAGGAGATTACTCGATCCATTTCCGTATCGCTCATGATCTATATAATAACCGGGGCATCCATTTCAAATGCATATCCCATTTTTGCGCAGCAGGGGTATGAAAATCCACGAGAAGCAACTGGGCGTATTGTATGTGCCAATTGCCATTTAGCTAATAAACCCGTGGATATTGAGGTTCCACAAACGGTACTTCCCGATACTGTATTTGAAGCGGTTGTTAGAATTCCTTATGATATGCAACTGAAACAAGTTCTTGCTAATGGTAAGAAAGGGTCTTTGAACGTGGGTGCTGTTCTTATTTTACCGGAGGGGTTTGAGTTAGCCCCACCTGATCGTATTTCGCCCGAGATGAAAGAAAAGATAGGCAATCTGTCTTTTCAGAACTACCGCCCCACTAAGAAAAATATTCTTGTGATAGGTCCTGTTCCTGGTCAAAAATATAGTGAAATCACCTTTCCTATTCTTTCCCCAGACCCTGCTAGTAATAAGGATGTTCATTTCTTAAAATATCCCATATACGTAGGCGGAAACAGGGGAAGGGGCCAGATTTATCCCGACGGGAACAAAAGTAACAATACAGTTTATAATGCTACGGCAACAGGTATAGTAAGCAAAATCCTACGAAAAGAAAAAGGTGGGTACGAAATAACCATAACGGATGCATTGGATGGACATCAAGTGGTTGATATTATCCCCCCAGGACCAGAACTTCTTGTTTCAGAGGGTGAATCTATCAAACTCGATCAACCATTAACAATTAATCCTAATGTGGGGGGATTTGGTCAGGGGGATGCAGAAATAGTACTTCAAGATCCACTACGTGTCCAAGGCCTTTTGTTCTTCTTGGCATCTATTGTTTTTGCACAAATCTTTTTGGTTCTTAAAAAGAAACAGTTTGAGAAGGTTCAACTGTCCGAAATGAATTTCTAGATCCGTGAATTTATCAACATCCATTTTTTAAAAAAGAACAAATTATTCCTGGCAATTAGGTTAGGTATAGGTATGATGAAAAAAAGTATGAAAAGTCTTTTGCTTATTTATATTCTTTCTCTAGAAATTACTTTTACCGTATTCAAAATATTTATATTGTGAAGAAGACTGTTTGTCTTTACCTCTTCTTTTTCTTTTTTCAATCTAAATTGGAGGGGTGTAATTATATTCCTATTGTCAGATTTAAACGTCACGGAATGGGTTTTGTTTTCTAAATTCAATTTGATTAGATACTAATCATAAGATAAGTAAGCGGAGAATAGAAAGGAAGGATAAATGAGGGGAACAAATAATTACAGGGAGTATTCTTGGTCTTGCTAGCCTTCGACACAAGAAAAGGATGTGTAAAATTCCTTTTCTTGTGTCGAAATAATAACAATTCTGGAACCCGTTCGTCAAAGATTTCTATTCTTAGTTTAGATTTTTCCAGATTTTTCAGAATCTTTTATTTTTTCGATTTACTTCTAATAGAATAAGTAATTAATAATAGAATAAGTAATTAAGTAATAATTAAGTAATTAAGGATAATATAATAAGTATAAAATATAAGTATAAAATAAGTCTAAACTAAATAAGTATAATGTAATAAGTAATGGACAACCAAAAAAAAAGGGAAGGAATCCTTT